AATCCCTCAGGCAAAATAAGAACAGCACCCACATTCAACCCTCCCTTTTTTCCATTAGCAAGAACTTGTTTCAATTGCATATCATAAGGAATTCGAAGAACTGCTTCAAATACAGTATCGGGAAGCACAGCTTGGGGAACTTCAATATCCACGGGCTTGCTAGCTAAATGGCAATTGGCACATACAATTCGTCCAGTTGCTTCTCGTGGGTTTTCATAACCCTGCTGCGCAAAAATGGGATATGCATTTGAAATGGATGTCTGAGTTATTACGTATATCATGATCGATACAGAAATCGATCGAGTCATCTGTTCCTTTACCCAAGAAAAAGTATTTCTATTTTCCATGTCCAATCGCGGATCACTGAATTTCTACAATAAATTAGATAGGTAGCTAAGTTAATTTAGTTCCCTATAGACGAGTCTGTTGTCATTCCATTCAACTGCAACAGTTGTACTGGAATGATGAATACCTTAAGCAGGTAGAAATAGAAAGAATTTTGCTAAAATGGAAAAGGGCTTTCTTTCTAAAGAAAGATGCTAATTTGATTAATATCAGGAAATCGAATGAATTTATGCTTCACTAATTGAATGATAAATGACTACAAGCGAAGGAGATAGGCGGTTTAAACAAAAAAAGACCCAAAATTTCAAACATGTATCTAGAATTACTGGAAAACTACAAACAAAAATAGTGAAAATTAGCTCATTAGGAGCCCATCCAAGATCGTTGTAGACCCAACGAATTACTAGTTCCCAACCGCGGGTGGAGTGAAATCCAACAAAAAAATCAGTAACTAAAAGAATAAAAAAAGCTTTTATTGAGTCATTTAAGTTATAAAAGAATTCCTGAACCCAAGAATTAAAAATGACAAGTTCCTTTTTACTCAGAAAAAAAGAACCACTTAGAATAGCCAAACAGATTATATTTGTCGAGAAATGCAAAATGATATGGAGATGATCCTCATTATCCATTTTGACCAATTGTATTATTTGCTTGTGTATTCCTATAGAAGGTTTTTGTACATGTGTCTTTAGTTTCTCTTTTATCATCTCGTCCAAGAGAGAAAGTTCTTCTAATTCTATGAATCTTTCTAGAATCCTTTTCTCTTGAATATCAGTTAAGAGAGTTTCGGATTGCCTTGTATTCCACCAATTCTTAATCCAAAGTTCCAGATATTTGTTAAATGAGAAAGAGACCCCCCAGGGCAAAAGTACGATAAATACAAGATATAGTAAAGAAGGCAATGCTTTCTTTTTTTTCATTTTTGATCTGTAAATTGAGTTGTTAATGAACCCGCTTCATTCGCTGACTCTATTTCATTCCCTGACTCTATAATGATATTTCTTTTTCTTTGAAGCAAAAACTCTATAGCAAAGTTTGATACCCTGTATCTATTCTTCTTTTTTATATATTAGTGCAATTTCATTGCATTGGGTTCTTTCTTAGATCTAGATGGAGTGGAATAGTGAAATAGAATAAAAAAAAGACCTTTCGGGTGAAAATGGAAGAATAGTAGGCGATATATCTCACTTGGACAAAATAAATTAAAAACAATTTTCTCTTATCCGCATTTCTTACTTCCTTTAGATAAATACTAAAAAATACCCTTACAATAACAAATCCAATTTCGAAGGGACTTCCTCCCCATGTTGAGAAAGCTTCTCTTCTTCCAATTCTTCTTCATTCAATTAAGTTAAAAAAAATACAATTGTTACTCAAAATACTTCAATTGGTACGCGCAAGAAATAGGCCAATTCGGCAGCTTTTTGTTCAATTTCTCGTGGAGTAAAAAACTTCTCATCAGTACGAGTCAAGGGAATGACCCCCTGCCCCCGGATTTCCATATAAAGGATACGACGAGGATAAAGACCCTCTTTAACCTGAATTCTAATTGATTGGATATCCCGCATAAGGAATTGAAGGAAGACGCGACGTTTTATTCCAGGGAATCCCCAACGAAAAATGCACACTATTCCCTCTTTTCTATCGAATCGGTCATAGCCACTACCTACATTCCACAAAATAGTACACCACAAGTAGGAGCTAATGAATAGGCCTGCAATTCCGTAGAAAGACATCACGACTCCCTGTGGAAAAAAAAGAATTTGTTGAGATGGAAGTATAGATATAATATTCTTACCAAGATAACTAGAAGCCCCAACCGATAAGAATCCTAGTGAACCTAGAAAAAGAATACAGGCCCAGAAAAAATTACCCCTTTTTCGAGAACCTTTTAGAAGTTCTACCCATACATGTTCTGATCGCCAATTCATATTAGATATACTAAATCCAGTAGTGGTCGATTGAAATTGAGAGAATAAGCTAAATAATTTTGACTTTACTTTTTTTGATTCTGAAATCGTCTTCAGCAATTAGTACTCCTGTGAAATAATAGGTTAGATACATTGACTTTCTATTCAAAAAATATTTTATTTGTTGATTCAATTAAAATAAAACTCGCTATACCCGGCTCCGCATATTCATGCATTTATGCTCGTAGCCTATACCCGCATCCATCCCATAGCCATTTTTATCCGCATTCATAGCTGTTTTTCATTTGTGTGTAGAAAGAGCCACATACCCTACCATATTATATTACTTACACTAAAAATACTAGACAATCTTATTTTTCTGCACATAAAGAAATAAAGAAGTCATTGCAATTGCCGGAAATACTAAGCCTACTAAAGGCACGAAAATAGAAGGTAAGTTTAAATCCGTCATAGAATAGGTGTCTCAATTAAAATTTACTATTTCTATCTATTCAAAAATATCTTAAGATTCTTATGATATAATTAAGTATATCTATTATAAGGAATATTGACTATTGTAAAAAAATGAAAGGAATGGATAATAAAATAAGAAAATTGCAAAAAAGGAGAACTAATTAAAAAGATTTGATTTTTCTTTTCCCATCCTCATGGCCTTTCTATCCTTCTAATCGAATTTTAAATTCGATTCAAAAGAAAGCGGCTAGAATTTACTTCCTGCATACATACCCCTCTAGAAGCGCATAGAATAATGCGTGGTAAAGGCGGAAAATAGAGAATCTAGTATATTCAATCAAAATTAAAGGGCAAATTCTCTTACCTAATACAGATCTCATATTACCCTCTTAGATTTTTTAAGGCAATATACCGCCCAAAAAGGGTATAAAAATGCCGGGTGGAGTTAGCTTTTCGAGGAAGACCCGTCCCGTGCAGCGAAGAATATTATTCTGAATACTCCTCTGGACGCGTATAGTAAGTAGCATTACGATTCCGAATGCTTTTTTATTTTTTTTTTATTCATAAATAAAAAAAATTCATTGTATCGTGGGGTTGGAGGTTTGTTCCGGAAAAATTCGGAACAAAACGTCTACCGCATTGAAGTTTATAGCGCTGGATTTCCACGAAAGTATAATTGTTCCCATCAGGATCCCTTTGAACGTCTCTACGATGGGTCCAGGTTCTATGTCCAATCCCAAATCAAGGATTTAACGCTCTTGATCGGAATCATAAACTAAAACTACCTTTTTATCAAGGTTATAGAAAACTTCCTTATCTAGTTATAGCATTTTGAAAAAAAAATGCTTCTTTTCTTACACACAGTTCGAGTCACTTGTTGACTCACAATTACGGCTATTAAAAGTTTCAAACATCCTCTTTTTTGCAAGAGATTCTTATAAAATAAAAGGGTCTAACTTCAAAACTATGTCTTTTTTCATTCATTCTCCTTTAGTTTTTTTCTCTATCTAGAAGTGGAATAGAATAACCCGGTTGAAGGGTAATGATCATACGTCTGTAATGCATTGTATGTCCCAGAATAGGTCCTATTCTTCTACCCTTTCCAGGTAGTCGATGGCTATTCACAGCTACTACCTTAACACCAAAGAAGAGTTCGACCCAATGCTTGATTTCTGTCTTAGTGAATCCCGATTCGACATTAAAAGTATATTGATTCTTTCCCAATAAACGAAGGCTTTTTTCTGTAAATACTACGTATTTGATTCCATTATCATATGATATGAATTGGATTTGTATTTCTTTATTGTATTATACCTTTATATATTCTAGATATATAGAATAGGCTAATCTCGATTTGTCAAGTCTCACAATCTTATCATGATCCATTTTTATTCGGCTCAATCTTTTTTCTAAAAAAAAAAGATTGAGCCGAGTTTAATTGCAATCAATTAGACGAATAAAGAAGAATTACTGCATTTCATAACTTATTTTTTCTCTTTTTATTTCGTTTATTTTTTATTTATACCTTCTTTATATTTTGTTTTATCTAGTTATCGATAGTATCTACCGGCTCGAACTCGAATTTGATCGCTTTCCATACTTCACAAGCCGCGGCTAGTTCAGGACTCCATTTGCAAGCTGCTCGGATAATTTCATTACCTTCACGAGCAAGATCGCGCCCTTCGTTACGAGCTTGTACACAGGCTTCTAAAGCCACTCGATTAGCTGCTGCACCAGGTGCATTTCCCCAAGGATGTCCTAAAGTTCCTCCACCAAATTGTAATACAGAATCATCCCCAAAGATTTCGGTCAGAGCTGGCATATGCCAAACATGAATACCACCTGAAGCTACTGGTATAACACCTGGCATGGATACCCAGTCCTGAGTGAAAAAGATACCGCGAGCACGATCTTTTTCAATAAAATCATCGCGCAATAAATCAACAAAACCTAAAGTCATTTCGCGTTCCCCTTCTAACTTACCTACTACTGTACCGGAGTGGATATGATCTCCCCCAGACATACGCAATGCTTTAGCTAATACACGGAAATGCATACCATGATTTTTCTGTCTATCAATAACTGCATGCATTGCACGGTGAATGTGAAGAAGTAGGCCATTGTCGCGGCAATAATGAGCCAAACTAGTATTTGCGGTGAATCCCCCAGTTATGTAGTCATGCATTACAATAGGAACCCCTAATTCTCTCGCAAATACAGCTCTTTTAATCATTTCTTCACATGTACCTGCAGTCGCATTCAAGTAATGCCCCTTAATTTCACCGGTTTCGGCCTGTGCTTTATAAATAGCTTCAGCACAAAAGACAAAACGGTCTCTCCAACGCATAAATGGTTGTGAGTTTACGTTTTCATCATCTTTGGTAAAATCAAGTCCACCACGTAGACACTCATAACACGCTCTACCGTAATTTTTTGCGGATAATCCCAATTTTGGTTTAATAGTACATCCCAATAAAGGACGACCATACTTGTTCAACTTATCTCTTTCAACTTGGATACCATGAGGCGGGCCTTGGAAAGTTTTTGTATAAGCAGGGGGAATTCGTAGATCCTCCAGACGTAGAGCACGTAGGGCTTTGAAACCAAATACGTTACCCACAATGGAAGTAAACATGTTAGTAACGGAACCCTCTTCAAATAGGTCTAATGGATAAGCTACATAACAGATCCATTGGCTGTCTTCCCCAGCAACAGGCTCGATGTGATAGCATCGTCCTTTATAACGATCAAGACTGGTAAGTCCATCAGTCCAAACAGTTGTCCATGTACCAGTAGAAGATTCGGCAGCTACTGCAGCCCCTGCTTCTTCCGGCGGAACCCCGGGTTGAGGAGTTACTCGGAATGCTGCCAAGATATCAGTATCCTTGGTTTCATACTCCGGGGTGTAGTAAGTCAATTTATAATCTTTAACACCAGCTTGAAATCCAACACTTGCTTTAGTTTCTGTTTGTGGTGACATAAGTCCCTCCCTACAACTCTTGAATTAAGAATTCTCACAATAACAGGGTCTACTCGATGTGAATTAGGCGTCAATGCAACTTTAGCAAAAATCTCGTAAAACAAAAAGGATATTCAATTAATATAATATCAACTCATTAAAGAAAATTGAGGGCATACTTAAGTTAATTAATATTTTTCATTCATATATAATGTGTACACCCTGTGTATTTTCTATCCTATAGGAATTCCACTATAGGAATTCGATAGGAATTGAGTTGTTGTTATGGTAAGTTAACATGGTTCATTATTAAACCATGGATTTGATTTACCAAATCCTTCATTATTGTATACTCTTTGATAGATATAGCGCAACCCAAATCAATTCCTAATGCTTATTTTACAAGTTATTAATGGGCCCTTTTCTTATTTTTAATGCAAATACCTAACTAAATACTAAGAAAATTCTCTGTTGACAGCAATCTATGCTTCACAGTAGTATATATTTTGTATATCGAAGTCCTAGATAGGAAAGTAGAGTAGGTACCGATGCTCCACAAAAGGCAAAATGTATATGAAAAAAAGATTGATTGAAGTTTGGAACGGGCTCATTCCATGAGTAAACAATTGAATGGGATTCGCTTGGGCAACGAAATAAACTCCCAGTCCCCTTTTTTCTCTTATTGAATTAACTAATTCATTTCCTTTTTACTTTTGGATTTTTGGATATTTTTTTTGATTTGATTTGGCATTATTCAACAAGAAAAAAAGAAAAATTTCGACAAATTCTTTTTTTTTATTATGTGATAATTATGAGTACCAATCCTACTACTTCTCGTCCCGGGCTTTCCACAATTGATAAAAAAAGTACAGGTCGTATCGATCAAATTATTGGACCTGTGCTGGATGTCACTTTTCCCCCGGGCAAATTACCTTATATTTATAACGCTTTGGTAGTCCAGAGTAGAGACACTGCCGATAAGCAAATTAATGTGACTTGTGAGGTACAACAATTATTAGGAAATAATCGAGTTAGAGCTGTAGCTATGAGTGCTACAGACGGATTGATGAGAGGAATGGAAGTGATTGACACGGGAGCTCCTCTCAGTGTTCCGGTCGGTGGAGCTACTCTCGGACGAATTTTCAACGTTCTTGGGGAGCCTGTTGACAATTTGGGTCCTGTAGATAGTAGTGCGACGTTCCCTATTCATAGATCTGCGCCTGCCTTTATCGAGTTAGATACGAAATTATCCATCTTTGAAACAGGTATTAAGGTCGTCGATCTTTTAGCTCCTTATCGACGTGGAGGAAAAATAGGCCTATTTGGGGGGGCTGGAGTAGGTAAAACAGTACTCATCATGGAATTAATCAATAACATTGCTAAAGCTCATGGGGGCGTATCCGTATTTGGTGGAGTAGGGGAACGGACTCGTGAAGGAAATGATCTTTATATGGAAATGAAGGAATCCGGAGTAATTAATGAAAAAAATATTGAGGAATCAAAGGTAGCTCTAGTTTATGGCCAAATGAATGAACCGCCGGGAGCTCGTATGAGAGTTGGTTTAACTGCCCTAACTATGGCAGAATATTTCCGAGATGTTAATAAGCAAGACGTGCTTTTATTCATCGATAATATCTTTCGTTTTGTTCAAGCAGGATCGGAGGTATCCGCTTTATTAGGGAGAATGCCCTCCGCAGTGGGTTATCAACCTACTCTTAGTACAGAAATGGGTTCTTTGCAAGAAAGAATTGCTTCTACTAAAAAGGGATCTATAACTTCGATTCAAGCAGTTTATGTACCCGCGGACGATTTGACCGACCCTGCTCCTGCGACAACATTTGCACATTTGGATGCTACTACCGTACTTTCCAGAGGATTAGCTTCCAAGGGTATTTATCCAGCAGTAGATCCTTTAGATTCAACCTCAACTATGTTACAGCCTCGGATCGTTGGCAACGAACATTATGAAACTGCGCAAAGAGTTAAGGAAACTTTACAACGTTACAAAGAACTTCAGGACATTATCGCTATTCTTGGGTTGGATGAATTATCGGAGGAGGATCGTTTAACTGTAGCAAGAGCAAGAAAAATTGAGCGTTTCTTATCACAACCGTTCTTTGTGGCAGAAGTTTTTACCGGTTCTCCAGGAAAGTATGTTGGTCTTGCAGAAACTATTAGGGGATTTCAACTAATCCTTTCCGGAGAATTAGACGGCCTACCCGAACAAGCTTTTTATTTGGTGGGTAACATCGATGAAGCTAGCACGAAAGCTATAACCTTAGAAGAGGAGAACAAATCGAAGAAATGAAATTAAATCTTTATGTACTGACTCCTAAGCGAATTATTTGGGATTGTGAAGTGAAAGAAATCATTTTATCCACTAATAGTGGCCAAATTGGCGTATTACCAAACCACGCCCCCATTAACACAGCAGTAGATATGGGTCCTTTGAGAATACGCCTCCTCAACGACCAATGGTTAACGGCGGTTCTGTGGAGCGGTTTTGCGAGAATAGTTAATAATGAGATCATCATTTTAGGAAATGATGCGGAACTGGGTAGTGATATTGATCCGAACGAAGCTCAACAAGCACTTGAAATAGCCGAAGCTAACTTGAGTAAAGCTGAGGGTACGAAAGAATTAGTTGAAGCAAAGCTAGCTCTTAGACGAGCTAGGATACGAATCGAGGCTGTCAATTGGATTCCCCCCTCCAATTGAAGCCAATCCAAGGATTTATAGTTGATACAAAGAAAAAGGGAAGAGGGGTAGAAAAAGTTATTAGATAGCGAAGCGAAGTAAGTCCAATGCTATCTAGTAATTTTTCTACCTACTTACCTACTATTGGATTTGAACCAATGACTCCCGCCGTATGAAAGCAATACTCTAACCACTGAGTTAAGTAGGCAATTTACCACCACAAAGGAAGACTCATTACTTCGATCGATTATATATTGAATCACTTTTCTAAGCAATACCGCTTCGTTATTGGTCTGTTATATACTAAAAAGATACAGATAAAAAGGATATCCTCTGGCATTAGAGAATATTAATCTTGACAAGAAATTATCTATATGTTAAGATATCCCTGATAAGGGCTATAGCTCAGTTCGGTAGAGCAACTCGTTTACACGTGCGCCAATGCTTTTCAAAGGAGCTTATTATGCAATGAACATAATTGATCTTATTGCAAAATCAATGTCTTACTTCATAGATTCGAGAGAATAGGAGAACAGTAGCCTGACAAACAGTCGGTTCAGTCCGATTCAGGTGCCAATTCAGGTGCCTAATCAAATAGAACCCTTATGGATTTGCTAGTTGATAAGGTAAATATCCAGCCCACTAAATGCTAGGCGTAATGAGGATAAGGGCCTCCAAAAAATTTCTTCTCGTTCTATGAACTTTAAGGTGTATGAAGTCTCATAGTGAACTCTTGCAGTGGAACGATAGAGACTCCATTTCACTTAGGTTGATTTCATTTAGGCCGGAGGCAGACCTAAGTCAAGGTAATCCTCCTTTGAAACACTTTGGTATTGCTCCTAGATAGATCATAATACAAATAATCAATCAGAGCACAGGGAGCCATCTCATTATCTTTCCGTAAAGAAAAACTATGGTGGACTAACTGATTTTGAAATCAGTTTATGAAAGAGCCCAATGCAAAAAAATGCATGTTGGGTCTTTGAAACAGTTCGAATCATTTCGATAATAATTCGTTTGATCTGTTTTACCGAGAAGGTCTACGGTTCGAATCCGTATAGCCCTAATATGTCTTTTTTTTAGATTTTTGGATAGATATCCTAGGTTTTCTTTAGTATAGTTTTCATTTTTTCATTAGTGCTTGTTTCTAGACTGGACGAGCGCCTGCGACATAGAATAGAGGTAAAAGCATTAGCACAGGCTCATTCATCGAAAATCAAAATCATAGCGACAGGAAAAGAAAAACGAATTTCTATCAAATCAATAGAAGGAAGGATCCCTTCCCTGATTTGAATCCCGTCCTCCATCAAAGAGGATATCTCTAGACTTTTCTATAATAACTCCAATGATTTTCTCTATCTTGCGAATTACTACTTTGTTTTAAGTATATTTTAGTACTTTGCTTATATATACATGATCTAAATTGATCCACTTTAAATAGAAAAAATAAAGTAAAGAGTAAATAAGAAAACAGAATATTCTGTCTCATAGTTCTCAAATAGAGTTCTTTTGTATTTTTTTCTTTTGTATTTTTTTATAGTATTACTTCTCATTATACTGCATAGATTAGTCCTTCTATCTTAATTAGGTTCTAATTAGTAGTATTCTTAGTTTT